ACTAGTAAGGACAGATAACATATAGAACTTATAACGCAAAAGTTACGAAAAATAACTCGTCTTAGAATCGAGTTGAATCAAAATAACCTTTTGATTTTTCACGCGATCGTGTGCGAACTTTTTTTCTCATTTCTTCCAAATATTGTGTGAATGAACCTATATACGGAATTTACTATGTAATGAGTTCAAATTAAAGGAAGAGTTTGCTAAGATTACTCTTTGCTCTAAAATATAAAATAGATTCGATATAATTAAAAAACAAAAGAAATATTCAAAATAGAAATACTTTTCTAACTTTATTCCTTAATGATTCAAAAAGAGTTTCCGTTTTTGAAGTTACACCTGTTCTGAGTCTTCCTTTATAAGTTGAGTTGATAATTGACTCAAGAGTTGCTCAATCAATTCCTTGATTGCAAGCACAGGATGGGTAGATATTCTCGATGATACACCAATTTCTTTTTCTAGGCTTGTCACTTTATTTTCACTTTTTTTTTTTCGGATTGTCCATAATAGATAGATGAATCAAAAACTTTCAATTGGTAGTTTTGTTTATCTCCTCTTTTTTTTGCAAAACTTGAAACTTAGGTAAGTGCTTTTTTCTAAATTAAATATATGTAGAAAAAGATCATATTTCATTGAGCTCCTTCATGCCTACTCTAACTAGTTATTTTGGTTTTCTACTAGCGGCTTTAACTATAACCTCAGCTTTCTATATCGGACTGAGCAAACTACGACTTATTTGAAATTCGTATTTGAACTGCGCAAAACTCAGAACGAAAAACAAGTCTTTCTGTGAAATTCGGGGTACTCTAAAATGACTTACCGTGTCAATTGCCAATTCTTGGTCATTGAGATTGAGGGTCATTTGGATTAATATTTAGGTAGAGATATTACCTCTTTTTTTCTCCTTTCAACCAACTTGAAATGATTGAAGTTTTTCTATTTGGAATCGTCTTAGGTCTAATTCCTATTACTTTGGCTGGATTATTTGTAACTGCATATTTACAATACAGGCGCGGCGATCAGTTGGACCTTTGATTAAGTAATATCACGTTTTTTGATTTCCCTCCTTTACTTTAATATCCCAGAGAGCAAATTAAAATTGCTGTTCAAGTTAGTGACACTAGTTCAATCGAAGAAGAACGGACTCGCACTCTGTAGGATTTGAACCTACGACATCGGGTTTTGGAGACCCACGTTCTACCGAACTGAACTAAGAGCGCTTTCTTATCAAAAAAGAGACGACTGGAAAGAAAAGGGTTGGATTCCTTTTGTAAGCTCAATACATCATGGATAGACTATACATAGTATCATAAGCATGAAAGATTATATCTATGTCCACTTTGACTCGTTTTCACCGAATCCCCCGTTACTGCTCTCTCGAGCAGTTCTAGGTAGGGATGACAGGATTTGAACCTGTGACATTTTGTACCCAAAACAAACGCGCTACCAAGCTGCGCTACATCCCTCCAATTAGTCTACAGTGGCATTGTAGAGAATTCCTGTCTTGTTTTGCACATCAGTTTTCGTCTATGGATTCTATATATAGAATTTATCTGTCCATATCGTCCTTTTTGTCTCATTTAACATATAAGATGAATTAAGATTCATAAAAAAAAGTTTCTCCCTTTCAAAAATGGAAGGGAATCCGCCGGAAAATGCAATGACTCGGAGAATGCTCGAGACGAAACGGATGTTTTTATCATATGTTTTAAGCATAATATGTAAATAGTTAGAGGATCATTGTACATGGCAATTTGAATTAGGCAGTCCGCGAACAATTCTACTACAAGTTAAAGTGGTCTTTAACTACATATGCACTTGATCATATATGTATTAGCATTATTTTATTACAATAAAATGAAGGAGGTTTTCAATGCGGGATCTAAAAACATATCTTTCTGTGGCACCGGTACTGAGTGCTCTATGGTTCGCGTCTTTAGCAGGGCTATTGATAGAGATTAATCGTTTTTTCCCGGATGCGTTGACATTCCCCTTTTTTTCATTCTAGTTCGTGACGTAGAAAGGAATAACGAAGATTAGAGCTACACTGAAATATCTGTTACTAATCAAGTCTCTCCCGCTAAATTTTCTTTTGTCTATTTCTCTTTTCGCAATTTTTTCTAATTTTTAGAATAAGGGAGGAAAGAGAAAGAAGAAAAGGGGATTCACCGGCTGTGGAATTCGGATTCAAATTCGAATAATAGAATAAGAAAGGACTGGAAGTAGAATATACAAGGTGGGTTTAGGGAAGAGTATTATACAAGAGACTTAAACGAAATCCTGTACTGTGATTTGAAATATCGTTTCGAAATTTTTGGATATTATTTGAAGATATTGATTGCAGCAAACGTTTTCATAATGTGATTTCAAGGTAGTAACTTCTCTTTTTCCTTTCTTCTTCATTTCGAATCGAAAGGAAAAGCGTTGAGTAAATAAAAAATCCAAAGGAGGGTCATGGCCAAGGGTAAGGATATCCGAATAAAGGTTATTTTAGAATGTACTACTTGTGTTCGAAAGGGTGTGAATAAGGCATCAAAAGGCATTTCCAGATATATGACGCAAAAGAATCGGCACAATACGCCTAATCGATTGGAATTGAGAAAATTCTGTCGATATTGTTATAAACAGACGATTCACGGGGAGATAACGAAATAGCTCGAACCGAGCACTTGCACCCTCCCCAGGAGGGGAAAAATGCCATTCTAAATTATCTCTAAGATAATTTGAATAGAAAGAAAGAAAATCCTATTGTTTTTATGTATTCTAATTCATTTTCTCGATCCAACCGAAATAGGATTTTCGGTTTAAAGAACTAAATTCAACAAACCATGGATAAATCCAAGCGACCTTTTCCGAAATCCAAGCAACCTTTTCCGAAATCCAAGCAACCTTTTCCGAAATCCAAGCAACCTTTTCCGAAATCTCTTAAATCCAAGCGATCTTTTCGTAAGCGGTTGTCCCCAATCCAATTGGGGGATCGAATTGATTATCGAAACATAAGTTTAATTGGTCGATTTATTAGTGAACAAGGAAAAATATTATCTAGACGTGTAAATAAATTGACCTTGAGACAACAGCGATTAATTACTATTGCTATAAAACAAGCTCGTATTTTATCTTTGTTACCTTTTATTAATCATGAGCAACAAGGTGAAAGAAACAAGGCGATCGCGAGAGCCAGAAAGAAAGATAAGTCAGCCGGAAAGAAATATAAGAAAGATAAGTCAGCCGGAAAGAAATAGAAGTCGACTGTGAGAGACACAAAAAATAGACTTTCTCTTTCTTCACTTGAATGAAAAGTCAGACCCGAACTCAAATGCAGATTGATGCTTTGTTAAAAAATTCGACAATACAGACCGGATTTGCTTCTCGTTTCGTACGACAAAAACAAATCAAAAACCGGATTAAGAAGTCCAACTCAAAATTTTGTATTGAGAGGGTTCCTATTTCTTTTTTGATTCAGTTTGAGTCTACTTTCCCGGAGTTCATTCTCCGGGGAACTCCATTTAAATTACCCCGGCAGCTTCCTTCCAATTTACTTTCTGTAGGATCTCATTGGAAATTAAATAAAGACAGTTTTTATTTGCTATAGCTATTTGCGCAAGTATTTTACGATTAAGAAGCAACTGTTTCTTGTATAGATCATGAACGAATTTACTATAGTTATAATATACCCACCTGTCACGAATTCCTGAATTGATTCGAGTGATCCACAAACGACGAAAATTTCTTTTTTGCCCATCCCTATCCCGATGAGACGAAACCAAAGCTCTTATGTCTTGTTGAGTCTTTAAAAAACCTCCTCGAAAGCTTGATACAAATGAATGGGCTTTTTTTCTACGTCTACGAGCTATATATCCCCGTCTAGTTCTGGTCATTGAATATGTATAAATGAAACTTTGCCGAATAACTAATGGATTTCCGTTCTTGCAGTTATTCTTTTTCCCCCTTCCTCGTCTTGTAATACCCCAAAAAGTTTTTCCAATGTATAAACTAAAAATTCCAATGGCTTTGGCTACTATAACCTTCCCGACCACGATTTTGTCTTTTTTTTCTAGACATTTGTTTCACCTCACAATTCGAAATTGGATTCTCCTAGGTCGTAAAAAGATAATAAGAAATATAAATTCGAAATAAATAGTGGATTCCATCGTTTCTATGGTTACTTCTTAAACGGTGAGGTCCTCTCTATACACCGGAGCCTTTAACTTCATTGAAGTAATGCTATTGCGAACTTGTATAGTTCACATTCTTTGGCTCTACCCATGAATTATCCAGTCACTAGGTCTTTCACAACGAGATCTACCTATACAGTAACGGTATTTAATTAGGAGAGTTGGCTGGATAGCTGACCTTGTTAGTCCGTTCTTGCAAGAGGGCTCCTAATCTTTTAAATTGAAACCAAGATTTCCTCCGCTTACTGGATAAGCATTTGTTACCAATGGAGAATTCTTAAATTGAGGTGATTGAATTTACACCAGGGGAAACCATAAATTTCATACACAATGAAAGGCATACGGTCCATTTTCGTTTTTTAGATAGTAAATGGAGTGCATTTTTTCATTCTACCCTAGTCACCGGTACGGATCTTTGATACTGGAAAATTGTTCGCTTTCCTTTGTTCTAGCTCATGATCTGAACGAGTCGCACATACACCCTAGTACACGTTCCTCGACGTTGAGGGCATCTCTTAAGAGCGGGCGATTTTGGGACATTTCTGATTGGCTGTCTTGTATTTCTAATCAGTTGGTTAATAGTTGGCATGTTGAATCATATATATGCGTATAATAGGATGGTTTAGATCCATCCTAACCGGATTACTCCGAGTCAACTCGGTCGGTAGGGGAAACTCAAATTAGGGATTTACCCGAAATATAGACTAGTCTTGTTTACGCCTTTTACGCCCTCCAAACCCTACGGAATCAACAAGTCCATAAGCTTTCGCCTCTTCGGGTGACAGAAAAACATCTCTTTCCATGTCTTCATAGACAATCCAGAAAGGTTGGTGCGATCTTTGTACAAAATAGTTTGCCATCTCTGAACGTAGTTTTAGCACCAAATCTACGTCCAGAATTACGTCGTCCATGTAGCCTCCAATAAAAGCACTCTTAGGTTGGTGGATCATTACCCTGATGATCTAACAAAATAAAAGGTTTTTCTATTGGACATGATGAAGGGAAGATAAAAGAAAGACAAAAGAATAGCAAGAAAAAAGATAGAATTGAACAACCGTACAGGCATCTTTCTATGCATTGCATACGGCTCTAGAATAAAATTGATCCTTCCCCTCCCTCAAAGAAAGCGAAAAATAGAATCTATTAGACCCTGCTCGGTAAATGATCAAATTACCACCCTTCCTTTCGTGAGTTAAAAACTACTATGATGGTTCCGTTGCTTTATATATTTATTTTTTATCTATGATTAAGCAATCCCAAAGTTGCTTTTTTTGATTAAATAAACTAAGGAAAAAATATATTTTTTTCACTAGTTCAGAACATAAATATTGTTAAGAGACCTTCGTTGTGAAAAAAAGTTTGTGACGCTGAACTAGACGGCCAATAGATAAGAACATATCGGAAATCCCTTTTAGCTCATACTACTCTCTCGATAAAAAATCTAATGCTTTGAAAAAAAGAAAACAACTTTTTTATATCGAATTCAAAGTGCCATGCTATTATTACTTGTTTATTCATATTTCAGATGGATAGTCATTTTTCATATGGCGAAGGCATAGGCTTCTTTTTTCTTTACAAATAAAACCTCATTGGCGCCAAGCGTTAGGGAATGCTGTACGTTTAGTCTGTGAGCCGCCGGCTAGGACAAAAGCTGCCATTGAAGCGGCTAATCCCAGACAGAGTGTATGTACATCTGGTAGCACAAAATTGATCGTATTATGAACAGCTAGCCCATGCATTACTCCTCCACCGGTAGAGTTTATAAATAAAAATTGCTCTTGGTTACAATCGTCCATATTCAGAAAGATCATAAGACCAACAAGTTGATTCGCCGTCTCGATATTAAGAGACTTGAATAAAAAAAGTGCTCTTTCTTGATAAAGTCGTTCGATTCGGGGAAAATTGTATTCCCTAGGAACCGTACAGGCGCCTTTTGGCGCATACGGTTCAAAAATTTTGAAAAAAAAAAAATCAATTTGTATATTCCAATCCCTTTTCGGATTGCAGAGCATGCTCTTTCTGACTTCTAATTTCTGTTCGATTTTTCAATAAAGATGAGTTTTGATTCCTTTCCTTAGAAAAAAGAATTCATTAAACGGATCGAATTAACTTTTCATTGATGGATTCTTTCATCGGGATCCAATCCAAATCACGATGTGATTTCCTTGTTCCAAAATGGGCCTCTTTCATCTTACTCTTTTTAGGTTTCTACTCTACTCCGGGTAACGATCCGCCCGCTTTTGATTTGCACATATAGGACAAATACTTTCATTACCACTTATTTTTTCTCAATTCGTACAGGCCGGCAAATATTTGAGGTCTTTATACATATTACTCAATTGATTAAGAGAACAGTTTAAGATTACTTCGATTTCCAACTAAGATTTCTTTAGAAAATACCTTTATCAGGAGTAATGGTAGATATATTACCACTTGGTTTTTTTTAACGAAGTCTGGATATTTCACTTTCTTAGTCCAACCGAGTCAGCCATAAATGATTCTAATTGAGAATACTAATTTGAATCCCCTTTAAAAAGGATCTAATTGCACTTCACGCTCCAAATTTTTGATGATCCAATTCATCTTTTTTGGGCGAAATAGAGGATCTCTTGATCGGGAAGAGAAGGGGGAAAGCCCATATGACCCAATAGATCTGACAAGTCGCATTATAAGTCAACCCAAGTTTCTTCCTCTTCTTCTTCGTCGTCTTCAGGAATCTCATCATCAGGTATTTTTGGCACACCAACGGGCATTAACTGAAAGAAAAATAACAAACTCCTCTATTGACTTTTAGATATGAAAACGTAGGAAGGGTTTTCTTGTTTTTCGAATATTGTCCTTTATCAAAAATGCAGAAAGAAAGACAGAATGAATAAGAGAAATTCTTAGAAATAGGCCCCTGTAATCATGAACAAGTATGGGCACATTCCTTCATAGAAAAGGCATCAAGCGGCCCATTGCGTATTGGTACTTATCGAGTATAGAATAAATCTGCTTCTCTTTATTCCTACGAACGAAATTGTTCCATTATTGCTAATCGAATCAAACAAATTATGAACCCTTGCTCTGAACAACCGAGGAGAGGGGGACGTAACATCAGCAGATTATAGTCGGGTCCAATGCAATAAAGTTGCGTAGTGTCTTTTTCTTTGAGAAAGGGGTATTTTCATGGGTTTGCCTTGGTATCGTGTTCATACTATCGTATTGAATGATCCCGGCCGGTTGCTTGCTGTTCATATAATGCATACAGCTCTGGTTGCGGGTTGGGCGGGTTCGATGGCTCTCTATGAATTAGCAGTTTTTGATCCTTCGGACCCCGTTCTGGATCCAATGTGGAGACAGGGTATGTTTGTGATACCTTTCATGACTCGGTTAGGAATAATCAATTCATGGGGTGGCTGGGGGATCACCGGAGGCACTATAACATCTCCGAATTTTTGGAGTTATGAAGGTGTGGCTGGAGCGCATATTGTGTTTTCTGGGTTGTGCTTTTTAGCAGCTATCTGGCATTGGGTGTATTGGGATCTAGAAATATTCACTGATGAACGGACAGGAAAACCTTCATTGGATTTGCCCAAGATCTTTGGAATTCATTTATTTCTCGCGGGGGTGGCTTGCTTTGGTTTTGGTGCATTTCATGTAACAGGCTTGTATGGTCCGGGAATATGGGTGTCCGATCCTTATGGACTCACTGGAAAAGTACAATCTGTAAATCCAGCGTGGGGCGTGGAAGGTTTTGATCCTTTTGTTCCGGGAGGAATCGCCTCTCATCATATTGCGGCTGGGACATTGGGCATATTAGCAGGCCTATTCCATCTTAGTGTCCGACCACCCCAACGTTTATACAAGGGATTGCGCATGGGTAATATTGAAACTGTCCTTTCCAGTAGTATCGCTGCTGTCTTTTTTGCAGCTTTTGTTGTTGCCGGAACTATGTGGTATGGTTCAGCAACTACCCCTATCGAATTGTTTGGACCGACTCGTTATCAATGGGATCAGGGGTACTTCCAACAAGAGATATATCGACGAATTAGTGCGGGGTTAGCCAAAAATCAAAGTTTCTCAGAAGCTTGGTCGAAAATTCCTGAAAAATTAGCCTTTTATGATTACATCGGCAATAATCCGGCAAAAGGGGGATTATTCAGGGCGGGTTCAATGGATAATGGGGATGGAATAGCGGTTGGATGGTTAGGACATCCTATCTTTAGAGATAAAGAAGGTCGTGAACTTTTTGTACGTCGTATGCCCACTTTTTTTGAAACATTTCCGGTCGTTTTGATAGATGGAGCCGGGATTGTTCGAGCAGATGTTCCTTTTCGACGAGCAGAATCGAAGTATAGTGTCGAACAAGTCGGTGTAACTGTTGAGTTCTACGGTGGCGAACTCAATGGAGTCAGTTATAATGACCCTGCGACTGTGAAAAAATATGCTAGACGCGCTCAATTGGGTGAAATTTTTGAATTAGATCGTGCTACTTTGAAATCCGACGGGGTTTTTCGCAGCAGTCCAAGGGGGTGGTTTACTTTTGGACATGCTTCATTTGCTTTGCTCTTCTTCTTCGGACACATTTGGCATGGTGCTAGAACCCTGTTCAGAGATGTTTTTGCTGGTATTGACCCAGATTTGGATGCTCAAGTAGAATTTGGAGCATTCCAAAAACTTGGAGATCCAACTACAAGAAGACAAGTAGTCTGATACAACCTTCTTTCGAATCTCTTTTCTTTTTATGATTTGTTAATGATTTTGATAGTGATAGGAGGGAGCAGAGAAATCTTGCTTTGACTCCCCGTTTTTTTGTCTCTTGCTCTTTCGTTATCTGGGAGATGGTTCCCAACCAAGAAAAAAATAGGTATGGAAGCTATAATTGTAAATCACGATCGAATCTATGGAAGCATTGGTTTATACATTCCTCTTAGTCTCAACTCTAGGGATCATTTTTTTCGCTATTTTTTTTAGAGAACCGCCGAATGTTCCGACTAAAAAATGAAAGTCTTTTCATTGTCGCAATTTGAATTGAAGTAATGAGCCTCTCAATATTGAGAGGCTCATTACTTCAACTAGTCCCCATGTTCCTCGAACGGATCTCTTAGTTGTTGAGAAGGTTGCCCAAAAGCGGTATATAAGGCGTACCCAGTAAAACTGACAAGTAAACCAGATAGAAAGACGGCGACTAGGGTTGCTATTTCCATTATTCGAAAATTTCAAGAACACAACTGATCTATGATAAGATCATTTATTTACAACGGAAGAGTATACAAAGTCAACGGATCTCAATGACTACAATAGGATTTATGGGTACACAAACTGTTGCAAACGATTCTCGATCTGGTCCAAAACGAACGAATGTGGGGAGTTTATTAAAACCATTGAATTCGGAATATGGTAAAGTCGCTCCGGGGTGGGGAACGACCCCTTTGATGGGTATCGCAATGGCCCTGTTTGCGGTATTTCTATCTACTATTTTGGAGATTTATAATTCTTCCGTTTTATTGGATGGAATTTCAATGAATTAAATCCATACGAACTCCAACCTAGCTTTTCAATACCAAATAAATCCTTTCGAGCTCGGATTTTTAGCCCGTTCTCTTTTGGTAGTTCGATCGTGGAATTTCTTTCTGTCTTTCTGGAATATGAGTGTGTGACTTGTTATAATGGATCCTATTGATCGGACAGAGAAGGGGTCTGTTATCTTCAGAGAGAAGGTTCTAATTCGTCGGATATTTATTCGAGTATCTGGAACATGGAATAGAGGAAATAGATTCCGAACTATTTAAACTATGATTCATACTTAATATTCAGACCTCGCGGCCGGACCCCAAAAA